GATTTCTATTCTTTCCAATGGATTTGATTGGTAAAATGGAAAATAGGAATATGTGGTTTCGTCATTCAAGAGGTAACTTATCATTATTCATAATAATTCCAATTTATTGAACTTTACTACTATACTTATAATAATACTCTATTAAATAATGTATTCTCGTGTTTTTATTCCAAGTATTAAAAATATCTCTATTCTTCCGACCGGAGTTTTATGAAAAAACCGAAGCCCCTTATCGGATTTGAACCGATGACTTACGCCTTACCATGGCGTTACTCTACCGCTGAGTTAAAAGGGCTTATTTGATTGAATTCCTGAATGGGTTACTATGTGGATACAATATCTATATATATACAATTTATATGTACATAGAATATTATATTAATATTCTATATTCTATATATTAAGTATATACATAAGTACATACAGTAGACTCATACTTGCTAGTGGCTTATTATTGAATAATAAAATCGATTTACCCAGCAAGTCTAGGGTAAAATGGAATGAATTGTTTCAAGACCGAACCTAATTCCTTTTCTTTCATTGAATTAATGGATTAGAATAAAGTTCACTTACACGTACACCTACCAATTCGACATAAATTTCAAGGTATTTCATCGAGTCCTGTGATGAAGAAATTATCGAAAATTGTTTGAATTTAGTTCAGGGGACAAGACAGGTAGAATTTCTTCATCACGCTTACTAAATTTATCGTTTGTTAATTTCCTTCTTTTATTGTAAGATATTCTTATCTCATCTTAACAATAAATGAATCAATGAATAGAAGAATGAAAGCGAAAGAAGTGGAACTTAACCCCCTTTTTGTTTTGGACCGGCGACTCCCCGAAAACCCTATCCTTTGTATTATTTACACTTTTTTTATATTAGACGAAATAATATAGATTTCGATACTAGATTTCTATTTTATATATTTATATATATTTTATATATATAGAGTAGAGAATGCCCATTCTAATGAATGATTCATGAATATTACTGACGAATCAAAAAGTTCTCTGCAATTAGGAAAGGCGGAAAGATTCCTCGGATCTAATCATACCATTCCATTATATTGACAATTTCAAAAAACTGTTCATACTATGATCATAGTATTATGGTGGTTAGGCAAGTAGGCCCCCATCGTCTAGCGGTTCAGGACATCTCTCTTTCAAGGAGGCGGCGGGGATTCGACTTCCCCTGGGGGTAGGGTACTACGAAAGGAAGTTGATCACGAATTACCAATAGTCCTACAAGTGATTCTTCCTGGGTCGATGCCCGAGCGGTTAATGGGGACGGACTGTAAATTCGTTGGCAATATGTCTACGCTGGTTCAAATCCAGCTCGGCCCACTAATTCGCCAATCTACCACGTATAATCCCCGTGCCCTTCAAAAAGACTCGATACGGAGATAAAGATAAAGAATCCAAATTTCTGCTAGATCCCTTATTTCCCTGGGATTGTAGTTCAATTGGTCAGAGCACCGCCCTGTCAAGGCGGAAGCTGCGGGTTCGAGCCCCGTCAGTCCCGACGGATCCACTAAATACATCAATCAATTCGAAAGGGGGCCAGGGGCAGAATTTCATTCCCAAAAACAAAAAAAAAGTCTTTTTTCTTTTCTTTGTGGTAGGAGAAAAACATATGTGGGCGGATTAATACAATTATCGGTAGCATTATAGTAAGCATTCCAATAAATCCTGGATCCGTTTTTTCGATTGTTCCCGATCCATGGAATAGAATACTATATTTTTTTTGGAGAAGGGCACGCATACACAAATGGAATTCACAATAAAAAATGAATTTAACAAAATCCCCCTAAGAGAATTAGAAGACTTTTCTAGATTAAACAATTTCTCTTTATGTTATGGCTCCGGTTTTGTATAACCTCAATTACTAATTGAAAAATGGATTGCATTCAAATTGCACACTGAGCTTTTGATATACGCTAATAATCTACGGAAGGGGGTAAAAGACAGATCAATCAAAGATACCAGTCCTGGAATAAGAAATTAGTTTCTTTCTTGATTTGTAACTATGTGACTAATGGAAGTGGAAGGGCAATCTGATGATACTTCATCAGATGATTGTACGTAGAGTAGATTATAGAAAAAAAAGAACGTAAACAGACGATAAATAAAGGAATTTTGGATTGGGTCCGGAATCCGAGCTGGGTTCGGTATGGATAAAAGAACTTCCTATGTTATACTATTTCATTTTCGACGAGAAATTGATTTGACAGCTCAGATATTGTTATTCATGATATTGATCCGATTCAAAACCAGCGAGATTGAGAGGGAATTCGTTCATTGAATTTACAGGTGAAAGGTTTATCATCTCTATGGGACTAAATCCCGAGTTATTGCGAAGTAAAAAAAGATTAGATTATGGAAGTAAATATTCTTGCATTTATTGCTACTGCACTATTCATTCTAGTTCCTACCGCCTTTCTACTTATCATTTACGTAAAAACAGTCAGTCAAAATGATTAATTAATTATTCATTAATTTGAAATTTGAATTAAACTTGACTTCTGAGTTCTTATCAAAAATTGACGAAATAAAATGAAAAGGATTCCAATTTTCGCGTCTTAAATGAAACTTAAATGAAATAAACGGACTATAATCGGCAGTATTCTAATAGATAGATCGTATGGTAGAAAGAAATAGATGAATCTTTCGACCATATGATCTATTGGTATTATTGTAAGTGTATAAAGTTGTACTCTAGAATAAAGGTAGAGGCTTAATATAGATTAATATACAGTATTATATATGTATGTGGATATCAATTCCATATATGGAATTGACATAGCACCCAATTCTATTTATTTGCTACACCTATTTGTATTTGTTTCGATCAATCTGAAATAATTGTTTTACTCTTATTCTTATGTCTTATGGTTCTAATTACTAGTTACTAGATTTTTTCTGATTTTCAATACGAATCTCGGTATCTATCAAAAGAAATAAATCAATGAAGGAAAAACGATAGGGGTTTCTATTAATAAAATAAATTATTAGCAAGCATTCCGAAGAAGTAATTGATTGAATGAACCATCAACAGGAGTTTCATGGGCACTTCTCGGAGTTCGAAAAGGAAGAGTAAACCTTAACGTTAACGCCTGGAACCATGATATGAAATGGGAGTCGATAAAGCATAAATCCAATTTCTAAAATTAGAAAGCAGTCGGTAAATGTGCGATATGCCACTCGCCTGAGGGAAGATCCTCCTATCTATATTATCTCGTTAGACATATGATTCATATAATACATTACTTCATCCGAATCCAATGGAATTCGAAATGAAGATCTTTTGATTTTCATTTGAAATAGTTCAAAACGCGTTGCAGAACGATCTAGAAAACAATTGATACAGTTTGATTTTGATTCACCAACTCAATTAGTAATACCCCTAGAGTCCACCTCTTCCCCACACTACGAGTGAAAGGGAAAATGTAAAGACTACCATTAAAGCAGCCCAAGCGAGACTTACTATATCCATGTGAATTATGCCCCCTTATTTCTATAACTATGAAGGAATTATTCCATCATTCCTCACTAATAATAGTATAGTGGAATCGGGGGCGCAGAGTCAAAAGGGGATTCTGATCGAACACTATTGATAAACCAATTCACTAAATCCACTCATTATAAAAAAAAATTCCTATATGATGATTTCCAATCAGGAAAGATGAAACATAAGCAAAATACGTAGTAACATCTCGAGGGAATGCTCCTAATGGAACGTGTAGGAATAAAAAGGCCTATTTTTTTGTTGATCCTCATTGATCCTCATAAGTAAATAATTAAAAAGCGGATAATCCTTATCTAAAATCCCATTGGATCTAATTCGTACCCTTTCCATTTTTCTCTGTGAAAGAGTAGGGAGACAGTATAAGTATATTCTTGATTCTTGATTAGGGGTTGCCGAAAAGAAATTGTTTCTCTTTTTGCTTTTGCCCTTTACTAGAATTGAAATTCAAAGTGAATTATCCATCCCATCGAATATTGATTGGATACCCGAGGACTGGGAAGTTCTTGGGAGTCCGTCGTATATAAAGTCTCTTCTGTCCCCCACCACTATTGTAATCGAATTCTATTTCCTATCCAGGCTCTCCAATCGTCCAGCCATTCGGCACTAGATTAGTAGTACAACGATTAGTAGTAGAAGGGAATCTCGAAGTCTTGATAACCCGTCTACCATTAGAATATTTCCTTGAATCCTAGATACGAGGATTTACAGAACCCCCCCAGCCAGATGCTTCGAATCAAACAAATATCAACGGTCCGCTTCCGCTGGGAAATACTTCGGCGAGTTATATCAGCAGAACAGAAAATATTTCGAGTCTTTTGTTTTGTTGATCAGGCGACACCCGGATTTGAACTGGGGAAAAAGGATTTGCAGTCCCCCGCCTTACCACTCGGCCATGCCGCCAAAATGATAGAAAATCTATGAAATTTTTCCCGCAGTACGGAACTTTCTTTTATTGGATTTGCACCTTGAGTTCCGTTTTTCTTAACTTCTAATCCTTTTCTTTCCTAATCCTAAAAGAAATCCTTCCCACCTTTTGATTGGATTGGATCCACCCATCTCAAAATAGCCAACTTCTCTCACTTTCTATTGAAAAATCAAATGTGGATTTTCATTCGCAAAAGTCCAAATTTATGACAAATTGGAACCATTAACTATTGACTGCTGACTGCGAATTCATGAACGATTTGAATCTCCAAATTGGATTTTCTTTTCCTAATGACATGAGAAAATACAAATTGATACATCATTATCCTTCTCAATTTCCATTATAACAACAATTATGAGTCTATGTAAACCCCAGAGCAGAAATTGTTACACAGATATTTATTATTTTATTTATATATGTTGATGTTGCCTATAAGTAATTCTCAGAAAATTATCATATTTCCATTTTGAATTGAATAGAAAATCGAAATTATCTTTTAATAGATAATAGAGCGCAACCCGAGCTGCCACAAATAGAACGGCAATAC